TGCAGGTAATGCCAGAATTTTCGATTTTGTGAGGATCAATCAAATAAGGTTTTCCTTATAAAATAAAAAGATTCTATAAAAGCAATGATAAATAGATACGAATAGAGCAAGAAAAGAAGGAAATAAAAAAACATAGTATAGAAAAGATATCCAAAATTATATAGAAATCACTATCCTACCCTTAGTTTTTATTTCCTTAATTTAATTGAATTTCGTTTGATTAGGGCAAAGTTCCTTAAAAACCTCTGCCTTTTTTAAAATATCCTGAACAGTTCCTGTAGGCTGAGCGCCTTTTTCAAGGAAATCGAGAATAGCGGGAACGTTTAAATAAGTTTGATTCTTGATCGGATCATAAAAACCCACTTTCCGAAGATCTCTTCCTTCTCTTCGGGATCGAACATCAATTGCAACGATTCGATAGACGGCTCATCGGGATAGATGTAGATGAAAAAGAACCCCCCCCTAGAACCGTATAGGAAGTTTTCTCCTCGTACGGCTCGAGAAAAAATGATTCGAAGTTTTATCCATAGATAAAATTATAATAAATAGGAAAGGAATCCGTAAAATAAATTAGCCTATAATTTAAAATTTAACTCATATTTATTTAGCTTACTTCCTGAAAAAGAAAAATCATTTGTACTCATAACTCAAGTTGAATAATTCTCAAATATCTTAAATATTTTTCTTTTTCTTTAAGATATTTTTTTATTGAGTGGTCTTTAACCCCCCTTTTGTCTCGTTTAAAATCTATTTGGATTCTTTATTCGGATCCGCGAGACAATTGAAGTGGTGTTTCCTTGTTCTGGGATCCTTTATCTTTGTTTTAAATCATTGGGTTTAGACATTACTTCGGTGCTTCTTAATCCTTTCAAAATGGTAGCAACATACCCCTTTTGTGATTTCTTTCTATCAAAGAATCATACCGACGGTTGATTCGCGCGCGATACACTGTGGATCGAAAAAGTTTTAGCCGTTCCAACAAATTTTTTTGAATTGAAAATTTGCTCGAATCGGATCCTTTCGATTTCTATATCGAAGATATACTTACGAAGTTGTTCCAATTTATTGATTGGCATTAACCCTAGATCGTTGCCCCTGAGAAATTAATCAATACTTTCTACTCGAGCTCCATCATGAACTATTTACATTACAACCCAATAAAAAAAGAAAAAAAGAAGGGTTCTAGTAGAATAGAACAAACGACGTCGAGCCAAGAGCACCTTCATTCCTATATAAAATGGTGGATGTAAGAATAAGAATCCACACCGGATCGTGTCCTTCAAGTCGCACGTTGCTTTCTACCACATCGTTTTAAACGAAGTTTTACCATAACATTCCTCTAATTTGGAACCAGTATGGAATTGATTCAATTATGGAATCATGAATAGTCATTGGTTCAGTCGGTACAGAGACATAGTAATTTCTATTTTTTCTTATCTACATAGATAATAAAGATTTTTCTGAAGAAATCTTAGCAAGACCCCGGCTTTTTTGTATGAATGGAACATTTTAAATCTCTATCTAAAAAAAAACAGAAATAACACGAATAAATAAATTCTATTTGACTCTGCCTCTTCAAGTGACTCAATAAGATAGACTGACCCATTTCCAACTTCCCAAAGATTCAACCCATAAGGAATCATTACAAATCTTGATAATTGAAAAAGTTTCCTACTTCTACATCATTATTTGAGTCAAGTTTTACAGTAAAGACTATATTTGATTATCATAAGAAAGATAAATCTCTGTTTCTTTTCGAATCGAATTGTCAATGATTTAAAGCAAATAAGCTAAATAGATCGAACAATAAAAATAAATATCATTGTTAAATATTTAAATTTTAATATTTTAGGGATGCAAATTATTTTTCACAAAAATAGAAAGACTATTGTCACTGAAATAGGATAACAATACATACCTATAGGCTAAGCACTTCTTCTTTTATATGTATTTTCATATTTTGTTTAACCTGAGGTTAAGTAATCTTTCTGCAACTGTGATCTATGGCCATCTTATCTGGATCACAAAAGGATTCAGTTAGATTTGCATGTCATTTGAACTCGATTTAGTTCAGTTTGTGAAAAACTGAGATATGATTCCGAAAAGAATCATTCAAAATCAGAAAAGAAAGAAGAATCATATTCTATCCAATATTAGACCTTGAAACAGAACCTTGTTGAATGTTGAACAAAAAAGCTGTATTCGGATACAATGGATATGCTCTGGGACGGAAGGATTCGAACCTCCGAATAGCGGGACCAAAACCCGTTGCCTTTCCACTTGGCTACGCCCCATTTATATTTTTATTGGACACTAATAAAGAATAATATTGGTATTAAGTGCTCGTCAATTCCAGTCCAACTATCTATAGAAAATCTTTATTCTTTATAGAATATTATAGATTCGTGCTAGGATTTTGACATGTGTATATCTAGAATTCAACTGAATTTATTGATCATTACATATAATTCAATTAAGATATTGTATGAAAGTATCATTTCTTCTATTCTCCTTTGAGAATTGGAGGATTTTTGATTGGGCGGAAAAAGAAGGATTTTTTTGTCTACCTTACTTTCTTCATTTTTCCTTATATCAATAACTCAATCAAAATGCAATTATCTCGACGAACAAAATGTCTGTTATGCTTAATATCTTTAGTTTGATCTGTCTTAATTCTGCCCTTTATCCGAGTAGTCTTTTCTTCGCCAAATTGCCCGAAGCCTATGCTTTTTTGAATCCAATCGTAGATGTTATGCCAGTCATACCCCTGTTCTTTTTTCTTTTAGCCTTTGTTTGGCAAGCTGCTGTAAGTTTTCGATAAGATCTTTAATACTATCCTAGAAAATTCATGATTTATTCGAGAAAAATTATAACAATTGATAAGATCAAATAAGTCTGACAGTATGAACCTTCGATTCAAACATTGAAATTCTTGGATATCCGCGATAAATCCGGCTCGCCCCATTTCCCGATTCTAACTCTTTTTCCGGCGAAAGACCTTATTAGGTTAGGGTCCCTTACAATATCTAATTGTGGGTATGAAAGTGATTTGTGGTAATCAAAGACTCTTATTACAAATTTAAACTTCAGTTGAATTTCTGAACATTCTTTTCTATTTCTAGAATTCATTTCTTGGTGTCAAAATAGGATATGTGATATAAAAATGGAGGATCTATTATCTTTTCTCGTTTTCCTTTTTCAAAAAATGATCTTGGAGGTTGTGTAATGCTTACTCTCAAACTTTTCGTTTACACAGTAGTAATATTCTTTGTTTCTCTCTTCATCTTTGGATTCCTATCCAATGATCCAGGACGTAATCCTGGACGTGAAGAATAAAAAAAAAATTTCGTTTTCTTGCTTGATTTTCCAATTTTCTTAAGATTTTATTTTATCTATTCCACACGTTTAACTAGGAAAAAAATAAAAAGGGGTTTGAAAGAAAAAAATAGAAAGTCATCAACGGAAACGGAAAGAGAGGGATTCGAACCCTCGGTACGAATAACTCGTACAACGGATTAGCAATCCGCCGCTTTCGTCCACTCAGCCATCTCTCCCAATTGAAAAAGATAATTACTATGTTACATTACACATCAAGTAAGGATTAAAGAAAGTATTTCTTTGACATTCTTTATCGTTATTATATAATTAGCAATTCCATTTAGATGCTCGAAAGATCCAAATAGAAAGATAAATAAAGAAGACCTTCTTGCTTTTATTTTGTTCGGAGTGCCTTTTGGGCCTGGCCCGGTCAATACCCAGCCGGGCCTTTTTTTGTTCCAACAAATTCCCTTTATTTATAGGCAACATACTAAGATACCCAATATACTATAAATAAGATACCCAATTTGAAATAAGATACCCAATTTGGTATCTGTGTAACAATTTCCGTTCTGGGGTTTACATATACTTATAATTTTTGTTATAATGGAAATTGAGAAGGATTTTTGATTCAAAAGAATCAATACTGATTAAGTATGTATCAATTTGTATTTTCTTATGTCATTAGGCAAACCGAATTTTAGATTCAAACCCAAGAATCATTCAGGAATTCTCAGTCAACGAATAGTTAATGGTTCCCATTTGTCATAAATTTTGGCTTTTTTTATATACATTTGATTTTTCAATAGAAAAGTGAGGGGAAGTTTTTCGGCATTGTGTGTTTTAAGATACTATACAATCAATCGAAGGGGTGGATCAAATACAATCAAAAGGGGAAAAGGGTTTCTTTTCGAATTTTTCTAAATTTAGAAAAAGGATTAAAAAAAGGATGCAAGATGCAAGTACAATAAACTAAAGTTTAGTAATCCAACCCAAAAAGGGAAATTTTTCTCCTATTGTGTATCGTTTTGGCGGCATGGCCGAGTGGTAAGGCGGGGGACTGCAAATCCTTTTTCCCCAGTTCAAATCCGGGTGCCGCCTCATCAACAAACGAATCGAAATATCTTATTCTGTTCTGCTGTGGAAAATTTGGGTGAGTTATATCAGCAGAACAGAATAAGGGGACTGTTGATACTTGGTTGATTCTAAACATCTGTTCGGGGGATTTTGTAAAAGATTGGAAATCTTTGAATATAAAATTCAAAGAAAGATTATAATGGTCGAAGCAAGACTTCCCGATTCCCTTCTACTGCTAATGTAATGTCTACTGATTGGGTCTTGAATTCCATTGGATAGCCGGCGTATAATTCAACTACTAGTTGTGGAAAATCCTTTATATACTGTAATCTACATATATAGACTCGCGAGAATCTCTGAGTGTTCAGGCATTCAATCACTATTAGATTGAGATTGGATGGATAATTTACTTTTTTATAGAAAAAGTATAGAAAAAGCGCAAAAAAAAAAATCATTTTTTAAGAGTATATATCTCCCAACTGCTTCAGAGAGACAATCGGGAAAGGGTACGGATTAGATCAAATAGGAAATAAAAGTATGTAATAGATAGCAATTTCTCTATTTTTACTTATGAGGGGAAAAAAAGGAATGGGCCCTCTTATTTTATTACTACATGTTCCATTAGTAACATTCCTTTGTGGTGTCATTGTGTATTTTACTTGTGTTTAGTCTTTCCCGATTAGAAATCATATAGGAATTTTTTAGAAATGGATTTATTTGATTGGTTCATCAATAGTGTTCGGCCAGAATCCCTTTTTGACTCTGGACCATTGATTCTACTATTATTAGTGAGCAATAATGGAATAATTCTATCATAGAGATAAGGGACATAATTCACATGGATATAGTAAGTCTCGCTTGGGCTGCTTTAATGGTAGTGTTTACATTTTCTCTTTCACTCGTAGTATGGGGAAGAAGTGGACTTTAGAAGCACTCCTAATTTAGTTGAGGAATGAAACGGTATCAATTGTTTTATAGATCAACGCATTTTTTTATTTGAATTGAAATAATTTTCAAATAAAAATATCTTCATTTCGAAATTCCATTGGATTCTAGTGGAGAAATGTATTCTATAACAGTAAAACGATTATTTCAGATTGATCGGAATAAATAGATGTATCAAAGAAATAGAATTGGGTCCTACGTCAATTCCATATATGGATTAATAACTACATATATTGAAGATAGAAGCTAATATAGTATACCAACTTTATTAGAAAGTCAAGTACAACTTTATACACTACAATAACACTAATAGAGAGTATGGTAAGAAAGAAATTTCTTTCTTACTTACCATACTCTCGGATCTCATAGAATACCGCCGATTATAGCCCGTTGATTTCATTTAAGACGCAAAAATAGAATCCTTTGAATTTGATTTCTTCAACTATTGATAAGAACTCAGAAGTGAAGTTTCATTTAAAGTAATTAATCATTTTGGCTGACTGTTTTTACGTAAATGATAAGTAGAAAAGCAGTAGGAACTAAAATGAACAGTGCAGTAGCAATAAATGCAAGAATATTTACTTCCATAATCTCATCGTTTTTTTTATTTCACAATAACTCGGGATTTAATCCCATAGAGATGATAAATCTTTCACCTGTCAATTCAATGAATGCATTACCTATCGATGATCTTGAATCGGATCAATATCATGAATAACAATATCTCAGCTATTAAATTAATTCGTCGTCGAGAATTGAATAGTATAACATACGAAGATCTTTTATCCATACCGAATCCAAGATTGGATTCCCGGCCCAATCCAAAATTCCTTTATTTATCCTTCTTTTCTGTTCTTTCTTTTCTATAACCTACCTTAGGTCTTCCTTGTAGAACCATCAAATGAAGTATCATCTAACCACCCGTCCATTTCCATTAACTACAAAACCCCAACAAACAATACAGGCGAAGTGGAAAAAGAGAGGAATTAGATTCTAAACGCCGTTTTTTTAATGATCCAATTTTCTTTGGAAGACAAAGAAGTATGATAAAGATGAGTCGCGGGAGCAAAGATGGAATATTCTATCAACTTCACTATTTTAGTTATTTTAATTTTTGTTTAAGGTTTGTTCTTTCTTCGACAGAATCCTGAAAAAAAGGGGGGGAAAGCCCTTCGGAATTAAATTATGCTCTCTGTCCCTTCTTTCCCAGAAAATGGAGAGGCGAATTGATGTACTTATTGGATCTGTCGGGACTGACGGGGCTCGAACCCGCAACGTCCGCCTTGACAGGGCGGTGCTCTTGCCTATTGAACTACAATCCCAGGGGAATCAAAAGGGATCTAGCAGAAAATTTGGATTCTTTTTTATTCTCTCGTATCAGGTATTTCTTAAGAACAAGAGGGTTCTACCATCTGATGGTAGATTGGCGAATTGTTGGGCCGAGCTGGATTTGAACCAGCGTAGACATATTGTCAACGAATTTACAGTCCGTCCCCATTAACCACTCGGGCATCGACCCAACGCCTAATTCATTTTAGACGTTCGATAATCAACTTCCTTTGATTGAAAATATCATTTCTATGGTCATGATCCACCCCCAGAGGGAATTGAACCCTCGTTGTCTCAGTGAAAGAGAGAAGTCGTAACCTCTGGACCACAGGGGCCGGGGATGATCATAAGGAAAACACAAAATAAGGAAAACACAAAAAATCGGATAGGTCCAGAGGGGCGGACCCCTTAGGAGATGAATAGGATCAAACCGAAAGACTCGTTAACTATTCTGGGGGTTAATGGTAATCAAACTTTACCATTAAACTATACAATCTTGAAACTTGAAAGAGAGAAAGACCAATGAAATCAAGTTTTTGAATCAAACCGAAAAACAATGGTCGAGAACTTTCTTTCTTCTTTCCTTTCGTTCTTCTCGAGATAATTAATGTTAATTCTAAGAACCAAAAAAATTTTTTTTTGTCCTCCGTATTTGATTTTATTCCGGCCAAAATCAGCCCGTCAATGTACCAAAATGAGCCCCCGAAAGGGCCATAAGTAAAAAAAGCAAGAAGACGGATATGGCCGGACGTGTTTAGGTATTTTTGCACGTGTTTAACGTTTAATAAATACAAATTCAGATGGTTTTCTGGTATTCAATATTCAAGTAGA